CAAGAGGATTTAATCGGAAATATCGACAAATTCTTGCGTAGTCTAAGGAAATGAAAAAAAAAAAACGATGAGGCTACAATCCCATCTCTATCGAATTTGAATATCAGAATAGCTGATATAGTCATGATTCAATGGGTCAGGTCCACTTTCTTTTTCTTTTGTTTATTTCTTAAATTTATGATGGAGAAGAATGACTATATAATATAACTTATTATAATAATTAACTCATTAATAATATTAATAAAAACTTATTATTATGCATATGCTTACTTTGTTTTATTACAAATATCAACAATATCTCTAGTATACACTAAAAAATGAAGACCCATACTAGAGTTTTGTAGAAAAAGCCCCTTATCGGATTTGAACCGATGACTTACGCCTTACCATGGCGTTACTCTACCGCTGAGTTAAAAAGGCCCATTTTATTCCTGAATGAGTCAATGTGAAGACATATACATGTACATATATTATATACATAGGTGCACGCAGTAAACTCATAGTGTCTCATTTGGGAACAAGAATTTTTTTAGGTTAAAACCTAATTTATTTGCTTTTATTGATCCCTATCACAATGAGACTCGATTGATTGATACACAATTTGACATAGATACAAGATATTTGATATGTGATCAAATCATGTAATGAAAGGATTCAACTCGAACTCGTATCTGGAATAAAAGAAAACTCTTATAAAAAAAAAAATAAACTTTCTATTGTTTCTTAATTTCCTGGATGTGAGATAGGCATATCTCATCTTAACAATGCGTGAATCGGTGGGTGAAAGTTGAAGAATGGGGTTTAACCTTTTTCTGTCGGACAAATCCCTGGGGTCCTCTACTTCATTCATCATTATAATTATAACATTACTTCATTTCATATCATATAGATTGGAATCACGAAAGGTAGAAAACCTATTCGGATTTAGTCACACCATTACATTATTACATTATATTGACAATTACAAAAAACTATTCATACTATACTCATAGTATGATGTCGATCGGGCGGATATGCCCCCATCGTCTAGTGGTTCAGGACATCTCTCTTTCAAGGAGGCAGCGGGGATTCGACTTCCCCTGGGGGTAGGGTACTACGAAAGGAAGTTGATCATGTATTATCAATAAGTCTAGAATCGATTCTTCCTGGGTCGATGCCCGAGTGGTTAATGGGGACGGACTGTAAATTCGTTGGCAATACGTCTACGCTGGTTCAAATCCAGCTCGGCCCAATAATTCGCCGATCCATCATGAGATTATATAAGAAATTTGTTCTCCGGAAACGAAACGCCTGATACGTAGCGTAGGAATAAAGAAAAAAATATATTTTATATACTGTTCTCATATATTCTGTCTTATTTTTTTAATGATCTAGATTCATATCATGATCCGTAAATATAGGGAAAGTATTAAAGAAAAATATAATTTTTTCATTGAAAAATTTATTATTAATATTAATCGATTTGACAATAGGATTACTAGTAGTTCGTATCGTTCTCACTAAAGAACATATACATGTGGATATTAATACATCACTCTTTTCTCTGTTCCAATACGACGATTCTAAACGGAAATAGTTTTAATAAAATCATTAAAAATATGTATGCTGTAGACCTTGTTTTTCTGGGATTGTAGTTCAATCGGTCAGAGCACCGCCCTGTCAAGGCGGAAGCTGCGGGTTCGAGCCCCGTCAGTCCCGACCTAGTATCCGATGACTCCATTAATTCATCTATTTATTTTATGGGAAGGAGGGCGGGGGGTAGGGTCTAATTCACAGTGGGGGTCCTTATTTATCTTTTTTCCGTTTCACTTTTACTTTTTGGGTTTGTGACCAATGGAAGTGGAAGATGGGCCAGATGCTACCTCATTATATGATTCTATAAAGAAGATGGTAGGTTATACAAAATAACGAATGGATAAAGAATGAAAAATTCAACGGGATTCTTGATTGGATCAGGAATTCAATTTTTTATTAGGTTTTTCTTCCGTATGGATAAAGGATCTTCCTATGTTATACTATTCCATTCTTGACGATGAATAGATTTGATAGCTCAGATATTGTTATTCATGATATTGATCCGATTCAATATCATCGGCATGTATTCCTCCCATTGAATTTACAGGAGAAAGATTAAAAATCTCTATGGGATTAGATCCCGAGTTATTATGAAATAAAAAAACGATGAAATTATGGAAGTCAATATTCTCGCATTTATTGCTACTGCACTGTTCATTCTAGTTCCTACTGCTTTTTTACTTATCATTTACGTAAAAACGGTCAGCCAAAATAATTAATTTGAAGCAAGCTTAACTTATAAGTTCTTATCAATAATGGAAGAAATGAAAGGAGCTGATTAAAATCAGCAGTATATGAGATGCGATAGTATAGAAATATAGGAATCTTTCTACCACACTATCGCATCTCATATGATTATTATATAAATATAAACTTAGAAGGTTGTACTGTATTGTATAAAGATATATATAGGCGTGGATCACTCCGTAATAGGTATATTTATATATATATATAAACATATAAATATCAATATATATGTAATATACATATAAATAGTAACCCAATTCGAGTTCTTTGCTACATTCAGGCTACATCCATTTGACATTTTATTTGTACCGATTTCGATCGATACGATATAATCGAATGCCTACTTTTACTCTTATGTCTTACGCTTCTAATTACTTCTAATTACTAGTTTTCTTATTATTTATTTCCAATATGGGTCCTGGGATACGCCGAAACAATCAAATCAATGGAAGGAGGTATGGGCAGAGTAAAAGAAACCCAGTCATCTTTTTTTTTAGCATTCCGATAAGAAGTAAATGATTTTGCCGTTGACAGGCGATTTAAGGAATTCCGTGGGAAATTCTTCAGATTTGTAAAAAAAAAGTAGTAGATACCACCTATTTCTAACATGCGAACCATGATATTAAGTGAGTCGATAAAACATAAAGAATTATATTTCTAGGAATCTAAAAACAAAGCTAAATGCGCACGCCCAACGAAAGATCTTATTATACGTATTGCTTCATTGGACAAATACTATATCCATGTTTCCAAATTACGTATCCACATAATAACAGATAGACTTCCTCTCCTCTTTGAACAGTAAAGTGAGAAACAAAAAAAAAGGGGGGGTTGGTTGCTCCTCATTATAATATCCATATCAAATAAATATGATTCTGTTAAGAGCTAGTTCATCGAAATATTTCGGACGAGTTCGGTTGGAAAAAATGGAATATCATGTGTATTCCTTTTACTTTCAAAATACGAACATGGGAATCATTGAATGAAATATTTTTTTTATTGAAAGGTTATTCTTCATCTATTACATTACTTACACTTACTGTTACCGGATTCCCGTATAATTTTGAAACGGAGATGGAGATATTTTTTTTTAGCTTTGTAGAACGATGTATGAAACTATTGATACAGTTTGATTTGATTACTCAACTCAATTAAATTAGTAATGACCCTAAAGTCCACTTCTTCCCCATACTACGAGTGAAAGGGAAAATGTAAAGACTACCATTAAAGCAGCCCAAGCAAGACTTACTATATCCATGTGAATTATGTCCCCCGTCTCTATAAATATGAAGAAATTCTTCCATTATTGATCAGTAATAATAATGTAATCAATGGCACAGAGTCAAAAAGGGATTCTGAATGAAGGCTATTGATGAACAAATCCAATAACCCTACCCATAACAAGTTTATATTTGATTTCTGTTAGAATTCGGAAGAATTAAGTACAAGCAAGATCTACAGTTACTTTCTTGTAATTATCAAGGCGATGCTCTTAACGGAACATGTAGGAATAGTAAGACTTATTGTTTCTTTTGTTACCCTTCATCTCATTTATAATAATAAAAAAGCATAAGAATATACAATCAAGATAGAGCACTATCTATCACATATCTCTATCTACTGTTTGATCTAATCCTTATGACCCCCGAGTATTTCACAAAGACACTCGGGGGACCTTCTATTACATTCTTGCCTGGGTGTTACCGAAAAAAAAGAATAAAAGAGTTGAAAAATAAAAACTTTTTATTTTATCTATTCTATAAAGGAAGCCAATTATTCATCCAATATTGATTGAATGTCTGAGCACTTATAAATTCTCGTGAGCCCATATACAAAGTCTCTTCCACCCTTTACACAACTACCAACTCCCCACCCTTCCTATACTAAAACCCTCCCTGTAATCCGAGGCGCAAGGATTGATAGTCTTTTATAGAACCTCCAGCTTTTTAAATTAAAATCAAGCAAGTATCAGAAGCTCGAGCCCCTTTCCTCTGTTTATGCTAGGCAAGGACAAGCACCGGCGACTGATATTATATATATAATAATATATAAATATATCAGCAAGCAAAGGTATTTCAAATTTTTTTATTGATCAGGCGACACCCGGATTTGAACTGGGGAAAAAGGATTTGCAGTCCCCCGCCTTACCACTCGGCCATGCCGCCAAAACGATAAAAATAGATGGAAATCTTATTTTTTTTAGGTTTAGACTTAATCTTTTTTTTGCGTTTTGAATCCCATTTTCCTTATTCCTTTCCTAATAAACCTAAAAGAAATCCTTCCATTTTTGATTGGAGCCGGTGGATACCCTTCGATTAATTGTTTAATTGTATAGTATCTCAAATACCAAAACACACAAGGCCTAAAAACTTCCCTCCTTTTTGAAAGAAAAATTTTTTTTGAATCACACAATAAAAAATTCAGTCCAAATTGGACCCATTAACTATTGATTGTTAATGAATTAACAAGTTCTTGGATCTCAAATTGTGCTTCCTTAATTTAATGGCATAAGAAAATTCAATTGATACACAACCAATAATAATTGTTTATCAATAATATTAAATAATCAACCTCTTTCAATTAAAAGTATAACAACAATTATGTGTATATGTAAACCCTAGAACAGAAATCGTTACACAGATATATATAATCCCGGATCTTATTTATATATGATATGC